GATCTCTATGGACCCCATTGAATTTCTTTCAGAGGAGGAACCTTATAGAGATCGCATATCTTTTTATCAAAAAAAAACAGGTTTAACTGAAGCTGTCCAAACGGGCGTAGGTAAACTAAATAGTATTCCCATAGCAATTGGAGTTATGGATTTTCAGTTTATGGGAGGTAGTATGGGATCCGTTGTAGGTGAGAAAATCACCCGTTTGATCGAGTATGCTACTAATCAATCTCTGCCTGTCATTATTGTGTGTGCTTCTGGAGGAGCACGCATGCAAGAAGGGAGTTTGAGCTTGATGCAAATGGCTAAAATATCTTCTGCTTCATATGATTATCAATTAAAGAAAAAGTTATTCTATGTATCAATCCTTACATCTCCTACAACTGGCGGAGTTACAGCAAGTTTTGGTATGTTGGGAGATATCATTATTGCTGAACCTAATGCCTACATTGCGTTTACTGGGAAAAGAGTAATTGAACAAACATTGAAAAAGACAGTACCCGACGGTTCACAAGTGGCTGAGTATTCATTCCATAAGGGCTTATTCGACCCAATCGTACCACGTAATCTTTTAAAAGGTGTTCTGAATGAGTTATTTCAGCTACATGGTTTCCTTCCCTTGAATCAAGATTAAAAAAAAAGATTTTCAAAAGGAAGTATAGCACTAGGTTCAGTTATTTTTCTTTATATCAAATAAGCATTTAGTTCATTGTAATCAAAAAAACAAAACATAAGAAGATGATGTTTTCTTTGGGAACATCAATTCTAAGTGTAGTAAGAGTCAGAAGTTTTGGATAATGACTTTTTGCCCCGGATCTCTTTTTTCTTCTACCTCTCTTGCTGATTAGGAATAAGCATCCCTCTATTAACAAGAGAAAAAGAGTTTCTTTCTCCTTCCGAGAAATCTGGGAAATAAAAAGAAAGAAAAAATATCAAATCAAATAATAAATAAGAAGAATATAAGAATATAGAAGTTCTTTCTATTTACCGAGAACCCCTTTTTTCACTAGGAATCCCTGTTTGTTGGATAAGATTGGTGAAACATAAGAAACTCTTTTCTATCCTTTCTTTCAAAACACCCTTTTTTGAAAGAAAGTATAGAAAGAAGATAAGGATGGGAGAAGAAGAATACAATTTCTTAAAGCGGATTCTCCTACATATTCGTGTAGAAAGAGGAATAGGTACATTCGAAATTCTTTGCACTTTTTGATTATTAAATACTTCATATTTTATCTAATAGATAGACTTATCATAAGATCTATTTATAATTAGAATAGGTACAAATATGAAATCAAGGTACCCATTCTATGATCAATTTGAACTTTCCCTCTATTTTTGTTCCTTTAGTGGGCCTAGTCTTTCCGGCAATTGCAATGGCTTCTTTATCTCTTTATGTCCAAAGAAATAAGATTGTCTAAATATGATGGGACTAAATCTCGTCACAACACTGGATCATCATACAGATACTTTTTAATGTAATATGGCAGGATATACAATATGTGGCCTTTTCGAAAACAAATGGAAGAGTTGTTATGTATGCCGATGCATAATATACGCATTAATGCATATATACGCGGTTAGAACTTAATCAATTAAAAAATTAAATTCAAAATGATGAGCAAATCTTTTTGAGAACCTTTGAAATAGAAACTCAATGTATCTAACCAATTCTTCCTAATGGTTCACGTCAGAATACTGCTAGTTGATGAAAGTTACTTCGGGATCAAGTAAGAAAAGTGAAGTAAAATTCATTTGGGTTATTCTCTCAATTCCAATCGAATGCAACTGGATCTAGTATAGTATGAACTGGCGATCAGAACATATATGGATAGAACTTATACCGGGGTCTCAAAAAACAAGTAATTTTTGCTGGGCCTTTATCCTTTTTTTAGGTTCACTAGGATTCTTAGTGGTTGGAACTTCCAGTTATCTTGGTAAAAATCTGATATCTGTATTTCCGTCTCAGCAAATTCTTTTTTTCCCACAAGGGATCGTGATGTCTTTCTATGGGATCGCGGGTCTATTCATTAGTTCTTATTTGTGGTGCACAATTTCATGGAATGTAGGCAGTGGTTATGACCGATTCGATAGAAAAAAAGGGATAATGTGCCTTTTTCGTTGGGGATTTCCTGGAATAAATCGTCGCATCTTTCTTCGTTTCTTTCTGAAAGATATCCAATCAATCAGAATGGAAGCGAGAGAGGGTCTTTTTCCTCGTCGTGTCCTTTATATGGAAATCAGGGGCCAGGGAGCCTTTCCCTTAACTCGTACTGATGAGAATTTGACTCCACGAGAAATTGAACAAAAAGCTGCTGAATTGGCCTATTTCTTGCGCATACCAATTGAAGTATTTTGAAATGAACTGAGAAAATCTCAGCATGAGAGAAGGAACTTACTAATTCTCTTTTTAAGACAACTTAAGCTTCTTCAAAATGTTCATTCCAGAAAAAAATGCTCTATTCTATTTCCCCGTTCCGTTGAGGCAGCAATCCATATACATTATACATCTCAAAGCAGGAGGACGTAAATGGAACAATTCTAATAAAATAGAATATAACTAATAAAATATCTTAAGAAGCATCTAAACTCTTTTGTATACGCATACGCATGGCGTCCAGCTTCACTCTTTTATACTAGTAAAAGGTCTAAGAAGTATAGATTCATCAAATATCCTAACATGTCTTTTTTTTTCGTAACACATAATTACTCTTTTTAGGACCCATATTTTGAATTGATACCCTATCCCCGCGCTACGATTAGCCAGTGAAATCTTTCAAATTCAAAATAAAAGAATTAAAGGATCCGGCAGGATTCGTCTTGAAATTCAAAAAAGAAATGGGTTTTTCGAGCCTTCATCGAAATGAAGATGAAATTGGTTCCAATTTGCCTAATAGAGATCTCTGGAATCTGGAAAGAATTTTTACTTTTTTTTTTATTCGAAAGGGCCCTTCTTTTATGTTCTATTCTATATCCAAAGACTCAATTCTTATACAAAAAGAAAAATAGGAATAGAATCGACGAATGAAACAGGTTCATTAACAATTCACATCACAGATACAGAATGAAAAAAAAGAAAGCATTAGCTTCCCTCCCTTATCTTGTGTCTATATTCTTTTTGCTCTGGTGGGTTTCTCTCTCATTTAATAAATGTATAGAAACTTGGGTTCTTAATTGGTGGAATACCGGGCAATCCGAAATCCTTTTGAATGATATTCAAGAGAAAAATGTTATAGAAAAATTTATGGAATTAGAAGAACTTTTCCTGTTGGACGAGATGATAAAGGAATACTCGGAAACACATATGCAAAGGCTTCGTATAGGAATGCACAAGGAAATGATACAATTGGTTAAAAGACACAATGAATCTCATTTTCATATCATCTTGGATTTCTCGACAAATCTAATATTTTTTGCTATTCTAAGTGGTTATTTTGTTCTGGGTAATGAAGAACTTTTCTTTCTGAATTCTTGGATTCAGGAATTTCTTTATAACTTAAGTGACACAATTAAAGCTTTTTCGATTCTTTTAGTTACTGATTTATGGATCGGATTTCACTCGACCCATGGTTGGGAACTAATGATTGGTTCAATCTACAACGATTTTGGATTGGCTGAGAATGATCAGATTCTATCTGGTCTTGTTTCCACTTTTCCAGTGATTCTAGATACAATTGTGAAATATTGGATCTTCCATTTTTTAAATCGTGTATCTCCTTCGCTTGTAGTAATTTATCATTCAATGAATGAATGAAGAATTCATTAGATTTCTTGATATCAATCAAATCAGAATTTTTCTTCGTGTATAAAAAAATCATTTGAAATCTTACTTATTCTTTATACTTCTACTTTTTCAACTTTTCAATTCAAGGTATTCATACTATATTCTATCAGTACAATTCTTTCAGTACAATCAATACAATGGCAAACTTGTGGATAGGGAATTCTACTAGCTACCTATCGAATTTATTGTAGAAATTCCGGGATCAATGATTGGATCATGCAAAATAGAAAGAATTTTTCTTGGGTAAAAGAACAGATGACTCGATCCTTTTATGTATCGATCATGATATATGTAATAACTCGAGCATCTATTTCAAATGCATATCCTATTTTTGCGCAGCAGGGTTATGAAAATCCACGAGAAGCAACTGGGCGAATTGTATGTGCCAATTGCCATTTAGCTAATAAGCCCGTGGATATTGAAGTTCCGCAAGCTGTACTTCCAGATACTGTATTTGAAGCAGTTGTTCGAATTCCTTATGATATGCAACTGAAACAAGTTCTTGCTAATGGTAAAAAGGGAGCTTTGAATGTAGGGGCTGTTCTTATTTTACCCGAGGGCTTCGAATTAGCCCCCCCCGATCGTATTTCTCCCGAAATGAAAGAAAAGATGGGCAATCTTTCTTTTCAGTTTTATCGGCCTAATCAAAGAAATATTCTTGTGATAGGTCCTGTTCCCGGTCAGAAATATAGTGAAATCCTTTTTCCTATTCTTTCCCCCGACCCTACTACGAAAAAAGACGTTCACTTCTTAAAATATCCCATATATGTCGGTGGGAACAGAGGGAGAGGTCAGATTTATCCTGATGGTAGCAAGAGTAATAATACAGTTTATAATGCTACATCAGCCGGTATAGTAAGCAGAATAGTACGTAAAGAAAAGGGGGGATATGAAATAACCGTAGTTGATGCATCAGATGGACGTCAAGTGGTTTATACTATACCTCCAGGACCAGAACTTCTTGTTTCAGAAGGTGAATCCATCAAGCTTGATCAACCATTAACAAGTAATCCAAATGTAGGAGGTTTTGGTCAGGGAGACGCAGAAATAGTGCTTCAAGATCCATTACGAGTTCAAGGCCTTCTGTTCTTCTTGGCATCTGTTATTTTGGCACAAATCTTTTTGGTTCTTAAAAAGAAACAGTTTGAAAAGGTTCAGTTGTATGAAATGAATTTCTAGATATAGATATTCCTGAAAATAAAGTGAGTAAAAGTGCAAA